AAAGGCTATCATATCAAATCAAGAGTTACCGATTTCTTTCCACTACTAATACTAATGGAGTGTCTACTTACCAGGTCTTGAATTAGATTGGATAGTCAAACGGAAAATCGAATTAATAGTTATGGAAGGGGCAGAAAATACTTTGTATACAGAGTATACAGACTCATGAGAGTCTCTGAGTGCACGGGCATTCAATCAATATTAGATTGAATGCATAAAGGAGAATGGGTCTTATTGATACTTGCAAAGAAAAGTGTGACTGCGTATTTTGTTTAATGTACTAGAAATCATATAAGAACTTGTTATACCTTGTTATACGTGGATTTATAGGAGTCTTTCATCAAGGGTCTTGGGTCATAATCCCTTTTTGACTCTGCACCAGTGATTCCACTATTATTAGTAAACAATAATGGAATAATTCCTTCATATTCATAGAGATAGGGGACATAATTCACATGGATATAGTAAGTCTCGCTTGGGCTGCTTTAATGGTAGTTTTTACATTTTCCCTTTCACTCGTAGTATGGGGAAGAAGTGGACTCTAGAGATACTACTAATTGAGTTGGGGAATAAAATTGGATCACTTTTTTTATAGATTTTTTCTAGATCGTTCTGCAAAGCCCTTTTAATTATTTAATTAATTATTTATTAATTATTAATTAATTATATTCAATAATTAATTAATAATTAACTTAATCTTAATATTGAATTCATTAATTGAATTCTATTTTGAAATCCGAAGAAGTAATTGATTGAGCGGTTGACAGATAATCCACGGAGTTCTATGGTAACTGCTTCGAAATCGAAATGCTAAAAAAAAAAAAAATTACTTTATTTTCATTTTCTTTTATTAACTTGATTTTATTTTAGTAATATATGCCCAATATTGTTTTTCCTTCATTGATTTGATTCTTGTTTAATGGATACCGGAATTCATATTGAAAATAATAATAATAAGAAATCTAGAAATTAGAAAATTGTAAGAGTTCCCTTTTGATTATTTCAGATTGATTGGAATCAACAAAAAGAAAATAGATAAAGCAAAGAAATAGAATTGAGATACTATGTACATTCCATATATTTAATTGATATTAAGATGTATGAAGATACATATACATATTGTAGATTGATCTCGATTCAGTTTGTATCTTTCTACAGTACAATAATAAAAATAGATAGTATGGTCGAAAGATTCATATATGAATCTTTCGACCATACTTATCGAATCTCATAGGCTACTGCTGATTCTAGTCCCTTCATTTCATTTAAGACGTGAAATTGGAATCTTGTTTCTTAAATCATTGATAAGAACTAAGAAGTCAAGTTTCATTCAAATTAATCACCTTGACTGATAGTTTTTACGTATATTATAAGTAAAAAAGCAGTAGGAACTAGAATGAACAGTGCAGTAGCAATAAATGCGAGAATATTTACTTCCATAATCTCATCGTTTCGTTTTTTTTACTTCGCAATAACTCGGGATTTAATCCCATAGAGATGATAAACCTTTCGCTTGTAAATTCAGTGGGATGAATTCCATTTCGATGATATCGAATCGGATCAATATCATGATCATGAATAACAATATCGGAGCTATCAAGTCGATTCAGCGTCGAGAATTGAATAGTATAACATAGGTAGATCTTTTATCCACACACCGAATACAAACTTTGATTCTGATTCCGGATTCAATCAAAAGAATTCCTTTAGTTTATACTTTAACTACTTTATTTTTATTTATCATTCTTTGCCATTCTGTCTGTTCTATAATCTACCGCTTCCACGTCCATTATTTCTATTTACAAATGGTTTACAAATAAACCCAAACAAAGAATAGAAACGAAATCGAAAAGAGTTAAGTTCGAAACTCCTTTTTTTTAATGATCTAATTTTCTTGAAAAACAAAAAAACAAAGAAAAAAAGAAGTGTGATAAAGACGAGTCCCAGTATAATAAAAAATCGAATATTCCATGAAATTGTTTTCAATTCAAACTAGTAATTTAAGTTACACAAAATGGAAACCAGAAAAGAAGATATTTTGACTCTGAAAAGTATTTTATCAAAGTAACTATCTTAAATTCATTTTGTATCGTACAAGAAATGAATTCCATTTGTGGATATGCTTCCGGGAACGATATAACGATATGGTGTACTCGATTCTATTACATACACGGTATTACATACACGGATCGAGAGCAGTAAAAAAAAACCAGACCCAATCCGGTATCTCTTGGAATCCTGAATATAATGCTACCACTACCAATAATTGTACCAATTCACACATGTCTCTTTCTCCTTAACCGGTACCGGTTGATGAAAAATGCGAAACGAAAAAGAAAAAAAAGAAGGATACCGTTGGGAATGAAATTATACCATTTGTACCCAGTTTAACAGAAAAAGGAGAGATCTATTGATGTATTTTTTTTATTGGTTATTGGATTTGGATCCGTCGGGACTGACGGGGCTCGAACCCGCAGCTTCCGCCTTGACAGGGCGGTGCTCTGACCAATTGAACTACAATCCCGGGGAAATAAAATGTACAGCATACATATTCTTATGATTTCATTCAAACCATTTCTATTTAGATTAAAATCGTCGTTTTTTAACAGAGCCGCGAGTGATATATTAATATCCACAAGGATATACACTTTAGTGAGAGCAGCACGTATTACTAGTAATCCTTTCGTTTCGCTATTGCCAAATCGATTGATAATCCACTTTTCAATGACAAAAAAAGTCTTTTTTATGAATCAGGCTCGTTAGCAAGATCAGAATTTATGGGAACAAATATAAATAAATCGAGCAAATAAAAAAATCAAAAGAGGTAGGGATATATCAGAAAATTGGACTTTTTTGAATCTTGCATTTCTGGCAAACAAAACAAACAAAAGGGGTTATATCATTTCATGGTGGATCAGCGAATTATTGGGCCGAGCTGGATTTGAACCAGCGTAGACATATTGCCAACGAATTTACAGTCCGTCCCCATTAACCGCTCGGGCATCGACCCAGGAAGAATCAATTCTAGAATTATTGATAATCCATGATCAACTTCCTTTCGTGGTACCCTACCCCCAGGGGAAGTCGAATCCCCGTTGCCTCCTTGAAAGAGAGATGTCCTGAACCACTAGACGATGGGGGCATACTTGCCCGACCGCCATCATACTATGCTCATAGTATGAAGGGTTTTTTGAAATTGTCAATATAATGGAATGGTATGACTAGATCTGAAAGATCTTTTCGTCTTTTCTGATCCCAACTATAGCATTTTTTTATTCGTCATTTAGACTTATGAATCACTCATTTGAACCGCCATTTTATTCTCTAATATTCAATCTATTATCTAAATTGATATTCAAAAAAGAATAATAATAAAAATAGGACGAAGTAAAGGACTTTTTTGGTAAGTCATTGGTCAGACATAAAAGAAGGTTAAACTTCATTTCTTGCACTTTCATTCAGTGATTCACTCCTTATTAAGATGAGATAGGCGTATCTCTATATCACACTAAGCCAGGAAATTACCAAATGAGAAATCTGAAAATCTGGTAACGGGGATCAACAAGTTATCGAAAATTCTTTTTTTTTTCTCTAAAAATTGAAATAGAGTTCGGGCGACAAACTGAATCTCTTCATCACATGCTTCAATGAACTATCTTGGATCTATGTCGAATTGGTAGGTCTATGTATCAATCAAATGAATTTTGTTCCGTTCTGTGGGGATCAGGTCAATTAAAGTCAATTCAATTAGTGTTGGTATTGAAACAATTAATTTCGTTGATATTTATCAAATCCAATATCAATAAACCAAATTTACCCTATCCTTATACTCCTTAAGTAAATCGAAATTATCCTTCCCGATTGGGCCACTAACCACTATGAGTCTACTGCATATATCCTTATAATATAGATATATATGCATAGATAGATCTATCTTTATCCCCTTAGTGACTCATTCAGTAATTGAATCAACTAGCCCCTTTAACTCAGTGGTAGAGTAACGCCATGGTAAGGCGTAAGTCATCGGTTCAAATCCGATAAGGGGCTTTGACCTTTTTCATAAAAAAACTCAAGCGGTAATATTCATGTAATATTCATATTTAAACGAAGAATAGAGATATTGTTGTGTTGATATTTTTTTGTAATAAAAAAAAGTAAGCAACCATACATATAATAATACATAGAATAATGTAATTCTAAACTGTATAATTTAATGATAATAAGTTATCCTTAGAGTGAGTTCCAATATAGTAATTAGAATAGTAATTCTAGTTAGAAAAGAAAGTTGAACATTTGTTTATTATGATGAGTGCTGATAAGTATGAGTAATGATAAATGATAAGTCGTCTCTTCAATCGCCAAATGTTTTTCTTTTCCATTATTCCAATCAAATCCATTTTAAAGATTAGAAAGCAACAAAATAAAAAGAAAAAGTAAAAAGTAAGTGGACCTAAGCCATTGAATCACGACTCTAGCCACTATTCTGATATTAAAATGAAAAATTCTATAGATATGAAATTGGAATAGATATGAAATTGGAACAGTAAATCTTTTTTTATTTCATATTTCTTTGGACTCCGAAAGAATCCGTCGATATTTCCGATTAAATCTTTTTGTTCCTAGACGTTCCATAGGAATAACTTGATATTCCGCTCCTCTACAGAAAAAGATTTATTCCAAGTTACACCCCAAGAGATAGTTCCAATATCTTTCTTTTTCTTTGATTCCCGAACACAAGAAGATCCATTTTGAGTTCTATCTAATATATATCTTATATAGATAGAAATCCGATCATGGCTTCATGTATCAAATAGTTTCATATCTTTCATATCGATGCATATGATCTTTTTTTTTGTTCCGACAATGTGAGGAGAGTGGATGTGAAAAAGAAACTTTTATTTACAGTCTCCTATTATTTATATTTCATTTAATATTGTATTTCAATTTTAAAATAGAAATAGGAAATTCTCTTTTTGTCTCTGACATATAAAAGTCAATAA